TGTGAACCAAAAGCCTATTAATAGATAAGAACACATTCCAACCAATTCCCAAAAAAAATAAATTTGTATCAAATTTGAACTAGTAACTAATCCTAACATTGAAGTATTAGAAAAACTCATATAAGCAAAAAACCTCAAATATCCCCGATCATGAGCCATATAATTATCACTATAAATAAGAACCAAAATTCCAACAGTAGTGATTAATATTAACATAAGAGAAGTAAGGGGATCAATTAAATAGCCAAATTCTAAAGAAAAATCATTATTGATGGTCCAAGACCATCCATATAGATAGATAGAACTATTATTTATTTGTTGAATAAATATATGAGCTGAAAAAAGCATAACTATACTTAACAGTAAAACACTAGGAAAAACCCACATACGACGAAGGTTTTTTATTGCCGTGGGAAAAAGTAGAAGTCCTACTCCTACTAACAAAGGGGTTGGAAGGGGAATGAAAGGTATGATCCATGAGTATTGATATGTATATTCCATAAAAAAAAATTTCTCTTAATTAATAGTTTCTGATTCATTGGCTCTTATTTCTTTTGAAAGGGGTCGGTTAATAAAAAAAGTTAAGATATACAAACCTTAAATAGAATTTTCTGGCTTTAATTATTCTGACTCAACTACCTCAAATATTTTATTTCAAAACACGAGGTTAGAATTGGTGAAATGATATGACCAAGGTAATCGTGAAAAAAAAAAGTACTTTGGTTTAATTATTAAGTTAAATCATATGAAGATACAAAAAATTAAAAAATTGACATTTTCATTTTTATTATTATTAAAAAAATTTATTTATATCTATAGAGCAGGGAAAAATAGTTACACCAAAAACCTTTATTTTGATATGAATCATAAATAACCAAAATTTGACCCATAAAATTTTTTATTTTAGTTGGGTTATTAAGAAGCATTAACCAATTCATTTTAGAACTGATTGATTGTCTTCTATTACAATTACAATAAAAGACATTTCTATTTGCAGGAAGGACTATGATAGACAGACATCCAACACTTTACTTTACATAAAATTAAAAAATGGAATTCCTAAAATAGTTTTTATTTTTATAAAATAATCTATCCTGTATCTTTTAACAGATTAACTACTAGTCTCATTCCAATTTAAAAATGAAAATTAGATGTATTCTTTTCTCGAACTTGACCAATTCAATTAATAATTAATAGAAAAAAAAAAGAATTTTTTATTTTTAAAGAATAACATAAAATTTTTGTTTCTGGTAATATTTTATGCGATTTTTCTATATCCATATTTTTATGAAGGAAATACAATCTAGAAAAAAATAGATAGATAATTATAATTAATAGTAAAGAGCAATTGGTTTGGAACAATAGATGTCTTTGACATCCAACTATAGCAATGAATAACCTATTAGAATTCTTTAATGGCAGTTCCAAAAAAACGCACCTCTATATCAAAAAAACGAATTCGTAAAAATATTTGGAAAAGGAAGGGATATTGGGTAGCATTGAAAGCTTTTTCGTTAGCGAAGTCTCTTTCTACGAGGAGTTCAAAAAGTTTTTTTTGTGCGACAAATAAATAATCAAAGGTTGGAAAAATAGGAATTGGTCCGGCTCGAAAAAGAGTCTAGTTCTAGTTTAGTTTGTTTTTAATTTGAAGTTTTTTATAATGTTTATAATGTATAATGTATTTTTTTTTTTATAAGTTAGAAAAAATTGGATAATTTATCAAATTGATAATAAAAATAAGAATTCATTTCGATTATGCCTTTATAATAAAATAATAATAAAACTATCTAAAAATAAATAATAGAAATAAAAGGAAGAATTTAGATTCTTTAATGTTTTGATCCGATCAATATTAATATAATAAAAAATAATAAAAAATTGAAGTTATTTTGCTCTTTTTTATAGTAGATATAGTAGAATAAAAATAGTTTTATCTACTGAATTCTAAAAGTGGTTTTTTTGTTTGAAAAAAGAATAAACGCAAGGTTTCGCCTTTATTTTTAGTATGTTTGATCATTTTCAGGATGGGGATTTTTTTTCCCCATCGATTTTTTATAATTCGATAATAACAAAAATAACAAAGTTTTGTCTTGGTTATTTATATTATTTTACACTCTAATATTCGAATATATTTCGAATACTAGAGAATATAGAAGAGCAGGTAGAAGATTTTTAGTACAAATTAATGGATCATTGAAACTAATTGATTAAGTTTAAAATGTGTTTTATCATTTTCTAAATCATTATTTCTCTAAATTAATATCACCCTATATCCCTAACTTTTCATCCAATTAATAACCTCGTTCCCTTTTTTCGGTGATTATAGAAAGACCGTGCCGGTTTTAAGGAATCTTTTTTGATCTTATGTTTCGACTGGAGGATCAATCAGGATATATCTTAATTTAAAAAATTTTGTTGAATTTGAATTATAGGGTAATGAATAGGGTAATGAACGGTACAATTATGATATAAATCGAAATTTTTTATTATATGATATTGATATGCTTGTATGTTTGGCCCAATACCTAACAATATTTAATACAATATTTAATACAATATTTAATGGATTTGCTAAAAATCTCAACGCAAATTCTCTACACAATTAAAACCCCGACAATTAATGTAAAGCTATGCAAATATTTACATAAATCTATTGGGTGTATCGCTAAAATTGTGATATATAAAAAACCCTTTTTTCTTCAGGGATCCTTTTTTTTTAGATTCATAAAATCAGATAAATTAAATGATAAAAATAAGGATTATTACTGAAATTGGTCCATTCAAATCCCTAATTTTTAAACAAGTTTTTATTCATCAATTTAAAAGTTTCCTAAAAGATATTGCATTGAATTGCTTCCTTCAATCTCGACGATTGAATAAAAAAGGATTAGTATGGTTTCGAGCAAGCCGCTATGGTGAAATCGGTAGACACGCTGCTCTTAGGAAGCAGTGCTAGAGCATCTCGGTTCGAGTCCGAGTGGCGGCATGGCATTTTCTAAACTAAGGGAATAAGTCCTATTAAAACGAAATCCTATAAATCCTATAATGAATCCAATTACAATTCCTATAATTGTAATTGAAAGACCTTCCTTGTTTTTAATTTAAAAATTAAAATTTTATGATATTTTCAACTTTAGAGCATATATTAACTCATATATCCTTTTCGGTCGTTTCAATTGTAATTACAGTGCATTTAATAACCTTATTAGTCGATGAAATCGTAGGACTATCTGATTCGTCCGAAAAAGGCATGCTAGCTACTTTTTTCTGTATAACAGGATTATTATTTACCCGTTGGATTTATTTGGGACATTTACCATTAAGTGATTTATATGAATCATTAATCTTTCTTTCATGGAGTTTCTCCATTATTCATCTGGTTCCCTACTTTAATAAAAAAAAAAACCGTTTCAATTTAAACGCAATAACCGCCCCAAGTGCTATTTTTACCCAAGGTTTTGCTACTTCGGGTCTTTTAACCGAAACGCATCAATCCGCAATATTAGTCCCTGCTCTTCAATCCCATTGGTTAATGATGCACGTAAGTATGATGGTCTTAGGCTATGCGGCCCTTTTGTGCGGATCATTATTATCACTAGCTCTTCTAGTCATTACATTTCGAAAATTCATAAGGATTTTTAGTAAAAGCAACAACTTCATAAATGAACCATTTTCCTTCGGAAAGATTCAATACGCGAGCGAAAGAACCTCTGTTTTACGAAACACTTCGTTTCTTTCTTCTAGGAATTATTACAGATCTCAATTAATTCAACAATTGGATCTTTGGAGTTATCGTATTATTAGCCTAGGGTTTATCTTTTTAACCATAGGTATTCTTTCGGGAGCGGTGTGGGCTAATGAAGCATGGGGGTCATATTGGAATTGGGATCCCAAAGAGACTTGGGCTTTTATTACTTGGACCATATTTGCGATTTATTTACATACTCGAAAAGTTTTTGAAAGTCTAAATTCCGCAATTGTGGCCTCGATGGGCTTTCTCATAATTTGGATATGCTATTTTGGAGTTAATCTATTAGGAATAGGGTTCCACAGTTATGGTTCATTTACATTAACATCTAATTGAATTGAAGAACGGGCTTGACAAATACAAACATAGGACAACGTAAGCATATATATATAAGAAAACTTCGTGTAAGCCATTGAGAACCCCGTGAATCACTTCATTTTGATTACTTGATTCAAATTCAAAGGATTCTCAACGGCTTACATTTCTAGTTAAAATAGAATTCCAATTCATTTTTTTATTTTACTTGAACTTAAGAAAAGAAAAGTGTTTTTTTTTCATTTTACAACGACCAATTTTCAAAATCATAGGATTTCTTTTTGATGCTTTGGTTTCTTAAGGAAAACTATCGCTAAAAAAATTAGATAGAATAGCTTCAACCTTCTCAACTGATAGTGAGAAAACGAAATCCGGATAAATACCAATAGCTATTACAGGTAGAAGTATAGAGATCGAAACAAATAACTCTCGTGGCCCAGAATCAAAAAAATAAGAATTGGGGGCATTAAAAAGCTTGTATCCATAGAACATCTGGCGTAACATAGATAACGAATAAATAGGAGTTAATATCATTCCAATTGCCATTACAAAAGTAATTACTATTTTTGTCATTAAAAGAAATTTTTGGCTAGTAAGGATTCCAAAAAACACTATCAATTCTGCAACAAAACCGCTCATACCCGGTAATGCAAGAGAAGCCATCGACAAGATACTGAAAGTCGTGAATATTTTTGGAATTGCAATAGCCATTCCGCCCATTTCGTCGAGATAAACAAGACGTATTCTATCATAACTCGTTCCTGCCAAGAAAAAAAGCGCAGCGCCAATAAATCCATGAGAGATTATTTGTAAAATGGCCCCGTTGAGTCCTGTATCGCTTATAGAACCAATTCCTATAATTATGAAACCCATATGAGATACGGAGGAATAAGCTATTCTTTTTTTTAAATTACGTTGCCCTGGAGACGTTGAAGCTGCATAGATTATTTGAATTGTGCCTACTATGATCAACCAGGGAGAAAATATAGAATGAGCGTGAGGAAATAATTCCATATTTATCCGAACCAATCCATACGCTCCCATTTTTAATAAGATTCCGGCTAGAAGCATACAAGTACTGTAATGTGCCTCTCCGTGGGTGTCTGGTAACCATGTATGTAAGGGTATAATCGGTGATTTGACAGCAAAAGCAATAAAAAATCCAATATAAAATAAAATTTCCAGTGCTACAGGATACGATTGATTAGCTGATGTTTCAAAATTGAATGTTGGTTCATTAGAACCATATAAACCAATACCTAGAACTCCGATTAATAAAAAAACGGAACTTCCTGCGGTGTACAAAATAAATTTTGTAGCTGAATACAAACGTTTCTTTCCTCCCCACATGGATAGAAGTAGGTAAACCGGAATTAATTCTAACTCCCACATGATGAAAAAAAGTAAAAGGTCTTGAGAAGAAAATGGTCCTATTTGACCGCTATACATTGCTAACATCAGGAAATGGAATAATCGGGAATCGCGAGTAACTGGCCGAGCCGCTAAAGTAGCTAAAGTAGTGATAAATCCTGTCAGTAAAATAGGTCCAATAGAAATTCCATCTATTCCCAACCTCCAGTAAAAAGAAAAAAAATGGATCCATTTATAATTCTCTGTCAGTTGGATTAATGGATCGTCCAATTGGAAATGATAACCAAATGTATAGGTTGTTAGAAGGAGTTCTATTATGCATATACAAATAGTATACCACCTAATTACTTTATTTCCTCTATGAGGGAGAAAGAAAATTAAGGAACCCACGGATATTGGCAAAACTACAACTATCGTTAACCAAGGAAAATAATTCGTGGTAAAAACAAGATACGCTTGGACCAGAAAAACCCGTGCTCAAAAATAGAGTATTTTGAGCGCGGGTTTTTGTCGGTAAAAGTAAAAAAAAATCAAATATATTCAAGTAGGGTTTTCTGGAACGTATTAATAAGCTAGCCCCATACTTCGAGTTGTTTCATGCCATAAATAAACTCGAACACTCAAGAAATCCGTTGGACAGGCGGATTCACATCTCTTACAACCGACACAGTCCTCTGTTCTTGGAGCAGAAGCAATTTGCTTAGCTTTACACCCGTCCCAAGGTATCATTTCTAATACATCCGTGGGGCAGGCTCGGACACATTGAGTACACCCTATACACGTATCATAAATCTTTACTGAATGTGACATTGGATCTATAAATTTTTTGAACATCATAAATTTTCGATCTGGTAAACTTAGAAATGAATCGTATATTTAGACACCAGATGAATCAATGATTTCCCAGAACTTTTTAAATAAATCTCCTTCTGGACCGACTCGTGGAAGGGAGCCAAGATACTTTGATTTCTTACATTTTCGCAAACATGATCATACATTATGTATAATAATGTATAATACATGCTAATTCGAGTTTATGAATATTCTAATTTCTTTGATGAATACTACTTATTCAACAAATTCGATTGATTAATACGAGTTGATTTTCTGTTACGATAAATTGACGAAACAATAGCTGGTCCAATAGCTGCTTCAGCGGCTGCAATAGCTATAACAAAAATTGAAAAAATATTTCCTTTTAATTGACGACTATCAAAAAAATCAGAAAATGTTACAAAATTTATATTAACTGCATTCAGTATAAGTTCAAGACACATAAGAGCTCTAACCATATTTCGGCTTGTGATCAATCCATAGATACCAATAGAAAATAAGTAGGCACTCAAAACAAGTACATGTTCGAGCATCATTGACCAACTCCTTATCAATTAAATTTTGATTCGTTTCAATATAATAGGAACAACAATTCAACGGGTTCAATTGACTAGAATATAAAAAAAAAGTACGGAACATAGAAATATATTGGTAATACATCGAATAGAAGAATTTCTATTTTATACATCAAAAATCAATAATTATATATTGAAGAGAAATAGATGTGATAGCATAGAATGAAGTTTCAGTTGCAGTTGGATTGCCGTTGCTAATTCCATAGATTGATTTATTACTGGCGCGCCACAGCAATTGCACCTATCAAAGCGGCTAAAAGAATTATTGAAATGAATTCAAATGGAAGAAAAAAATCTGTTGATAAATGAATTCCAATTTGTTGACTATTACTTATCAAATCTTGCTCTATAATCTGGTTTGATCTTGTAGTCCAAATAATCCCGTACCATGACGTATCTGTAATAGTAGTCATTAGTAAAACAAAAATACTTGTACAAACCAGCAAAGTAACCCCACTCCCAACGGTCCAAAGATGAAAATCTTTGTAATATTCTGAACCATTCATGAACATCACAGCAAATATGATTAAAACATTTATAGCTCCCACGTAAATAAGGAGTTGTGCAGTAGCTACAAAATAAGAGTTTAATAGAATATAGAATAAGGATATACAAACAAGAACCAGCCCCAATGAAAAGGCAGAATAAATTGGGTTGGGAAGTAATACTACTCCTATACCTCCTAATATAAGACCCGATCCCAGAAAGACTAAAAGAAAATCGTGTATTGGTCCGGGCAAATCCATTATATGTAAAAAAGAGATAAACAAATCGAAATGTTTTTCATGACCTTATTGAGACCCGACCAGAAAAAATTATTGATGATTTATAATCAATTCCTAATTGAATTAAATCATAAGATAAGGGATGTGAATTAATGTGGGTACAACTATTGTACTAATGTGATTCTTTATCTGAAAGAGTAGTTCGAATACGAAACTATATTTCGAAATAATTCTATAGTCTATGGATAGTAATTAATTTATTTTCAATCCAAATTAAGACGAGATTCTTACCAACCAACGAATATTTGGGATTTATAAGTATTGACCAAAAGTATTGACCAAACAAAACGAAAGAAACCTCATTCCATTAGATCAAAAAGTAACTTTAGTAATTCGAAATTTTTCTTTAATCAAGAGATTTACTTATTTTTTATTTGAGGCGAATTCAAAATTGTTCGAATTGTATAATCGTCAATTACTGACATTGGTAAACGGCCCAAAGCAATTTGATTATAATTTAATTCATGACGATCATAAGTAGAAAGTTCATATTCTTCAGTCATTGATAAACAATTTGTTGGACAATACTCAACGCAGTTACCACAAAATATACAGATTCCGAAATCGATACTGTAATTAAGCAATCGTTTCTTGCGAAGATCGGTTTCCAATTTCCAATCAACGACGGGTAGATCTATAGGACATACACGAACGCATACTTCACAAGCAATACATTTATCAAATTCAAAATGGATTCGACCACGGAAACGCTCCGCGGTGATTAGTTTTTCATAAGGATATTGAATAGTGACAGGTAAACGATTTGCGTGGGATAAGGTAATCATGAAACTTTGACCAATGTACCTTGCAGCTCGTACCGTTTGTTGACCATAATTCATGAACCTAGTTACCATAGGGAACATATCGTGAATATATATGAATATTTTTATGTTTGTTTATTTCTCTTGTTTGAGCCAAGTTGTGAATATAGAATATTCCTTTACAGTGAAAAGAGTTGGAAAGAAGTTGTTAATAATAGATTCCCGAGAGAAATAGGTAAAAGAAATTTCCATCCAAGATTCAACAGTTGGTCCATTCTTAGCCTAGGTAAAGTCCATCTTGTTGTGATAGGAATGAACAAGAACAAATAAGTTTTAGCTAATGTAATAAAGATACCGATTGTCGCTCCAAAAACTCCATAGCGTTTATTTATTTCAAAATCAAAAAGTCCCGAACCAAATAGATTTGGAATAGAGATATTCCAACCCCCCAAGTAAAGAACTGTTACAAATAATGAAGAAACTAATAGGTTTAGATAGGAAGCAACGTAAAATAAACCAAATTTGATACCCGAGTATTCGGTTTGATAACCTGCTACTAATTCTTCTTCCGCTTCTGGTAAATCAAAAGGTAATCTCTCACATTCTGCTAGGGAAGAAATTAGAAAAATGATAAACCCTATAGGTTGACGCCACAAATTCCATCCCCCCAAACCATATTTTGATTGCGCCTCAACTATATCAACTGTACTTGAACTATTAGATAATCATAGTCGGTGATACCACCACTGTCCCCATCGCTATTACAGAACCGTACATGAGATTTTCACCTCATACGGCTCCTTGAGGGCCATAAATAAATCTAAGGACCGGGTAGTTTTATCTTGATATGTTTATTTATAAGATCGATAAGAGCAAACGTACGGTCCCGAATTAGACCAATTGAATTCTGTCTGTATTGAATTATTTATTTCATTAAATATTAATTAAATTAAATAATCAATTAAATAAATAAAATTAATAAAAAAAGCACTTCTGAATTGATCTCCTCCTTTCTTTAATAATTCTTTAATAATTTCCATAATTATTTCAATTTTTCTTTGGTGAGTAATAACTTAATTCTTCAATAAAATACTCTTTGTAAAAATATCAATAACCCGCCGTTTTCACTTAAAAAAAAAGAATTATACATTACATTAATTCATGAATTATGACACGAATTGTATCGATATTCATATCGATATAGGAAATAAAAGGAAAGAAAAATAAAAAAGATCTTTTTTATTTTTCTTTTGTATTCCCCTTTTTTTTTCGTTCCTATTCTTCTTTCTATTTCTGAAAAAAAAGGGGGCTTACAAAAGAAAATAAAGGATTATTTCGTTCCCAATAGTAATTTATTTAATCAGTGGATAGGAGCATACTCTGAATCGGAATTGTGGGAAGTATTGCCTGATCATTTCTACTAACTTAAAGCCCCAATTTAGTATTCTTTGTATATTATAAAGGAATTAAAGGAATGTCCTTTTGGATAATTTACACAATATCCATTACTAATCCTTTGCGTATCTTGGTGTTTCTAACCATCCACTCGGTTTTGTTCAATCGCCCGTTATGTTATGGTAATACATGTATGAAAAGACATACAAACGATATTGAAAACTCAATACGGTTGATCTTTTGAGCCCGTTTCAAGTCAGGATGACTAATCAACCAATCTTGGGGGAAACGGTATCTTCTGCTTATGTTTATTCCCGCTCAACTCTTTAACTCTTATACATAGAAAATGAGACTTAATCTTTTTACTGCGAATTTTTCTATAAGCCGTTTTATTTCACTCATCTAACTATCTGATTTAGTTCATCAATCCGAATAATGAATAAAAAAATGAAGATATCTACTCAATTCATTCAGCCCCGTTCCTCGAAAGAAAAGAATAGAGACAATTTTATGTTTCAACGAATCACACGTAGAGATATTGATAACACACATAAAGTTAATGGTATTTCATAACTAATCGATTGAGCAGCGGCTCGTAGACCACCCAAAAAGGAATATTTATTATTTGACCCGTATCCTGACATAAGAAGTCCAATGGGAGCAATACTTGAAATGGCAATCCATAAAAAAACACCGATATTGAGATCCGCTAAAACAAGGTGATAGCCAAAAGGCACTACTGAATAACTTAGTAAAATTGATATGACTGCTATGGATGGTCCGATACTGAATAAACGAGTTTCTCCTCTAGATGGAAGAAGATTTTCTTTGAAAAGAAGTTTTGCCCCATCTGCTAGAGCTTGAAGAACTCCCAAAGGACCGGCGTATTCAGGTCCAATACGTTGTTGTAGCCCCGCGGATATTTCTCTTTCTAACCATACAATTACCAATACACCTATCGTGATGCCCAATACCGGAGTAAAAATAGGAATAAGGATCCATATAATTCCATAGACTTCTTTTAAAAATTCCAATCTAGAAAAAGAATTGATATCTTGTACTTCTGTTGTATCAATTATCATTTCAACGATCAACTTCTCCCATAATGATATCTATGCTACCTAGTATCGTCATAATATCAGCCAATTTCATTCTTTTAACTAACTGAGGAAGAATTTGCAAATTGATAAAACCCGGTGGGCGAATTTTCCATCTCCAAGGAAAACCGCTCCGATCCCCTATCAGAAAAATTCCCAATTCTCCTTTGGGGGCTTCGACTCTCCCATAGAGTTCTAGTTTCGGCAATTCAAACGTAGGAGAAGGTTTTTTACTAATAAACCGATATTCAAAATCATTCCATTGGGGATTCCTTTCTCTATCAAAGTATCGGATTTCTAAATTCTCATATGGCCCCCCCGGAATTCCTTCCAGAGCCTGTTGAATAATTTTTATGGATTCCGTCATTTCACCAATTCGGACTAGATAACGAGCTAATGAATCTCCTTCTTTTTGCCACTGTACTTCCCAATCAAATTCGTCGTAACACTCATAATGATCAACTTTACGAAGATCCCATTGTATTCCGGAAGCTCGCAACATTGGTCCTGATAAACCCCAATTTATTACTTCCTCCGTACCAATAATGCCTACTCCTTCAACTCGTTCTAAAAAAATAGGATTTCGTGTAATAAGTTTTTGATATTCCGAAATTGCTGTTAAAAAATAATCACAAAAATCCAAACATTTATCTATCCAGCCATGAGGTAGATCAGCCGCTACTCCTCCGATACGAAAATAATTATGCATCATTCTCATACCGGTGGCAGCTTCGAATAGATCATATATTAATTCTCTTTCTCGGAAAATATAAAAGAAGGGCGTCTGTGCCCCAATATCTGCCATAAAAGGACCGAGCCATAACAGATGAGAAGCTATACGACTCAACTCCAACATAATTATTCTGATATAGCTGGCTCTCTTAGGTACTTGAATATTTCCCAACTGTTCCGGTCCGTTTACGGTTATTGCTTCTGTGAACATAGTAGCTAAATAATCCCAACGTGTTACATAAGGCAGATATTGTATAATTGTTCGGTTTTCCGCAATTTTTTCCATCCCTCGATGTAAATAGCCCAATATTGGTTCACAGTCAATAACATCTTCACCATCTAGAGTAACGATGAGTCGAAGAACACCATGCATTGATGGGTGGTGGGGGCCCATATTTACTATCATGAGGTTTTTTCTTGTAGCTGGTATATTCATATGTTTTTCCTCGATTCATTCTTTCATGAATTGCTGAAAACGAAAATAAGTTCATTAAAATTCAAGATCTAATAAATCAAATAATTCAAAAAGTCTCTTCAAATTAACGAGTTTTTGATTCCCGAATAGCCAACCTATTAATTAATTCTTTATAACATATTCTATTTTTCTTTGACAAATAAGACAGCAACCGTTGGCGTTTTCCCAAAATTTTACGTAGGCCTCTCTGAGATAAATAGTCTTTTCTATGCAATTCCAAGTGTGAAGAAAGTTTTCGTATCCTATTGGTGAGGCTGATTATTTGAAATTCAATAGACCCCCTTTTTTCTTCTTGCGAAATAACAGAGATGAATGAATTTGTTACCATAAAATGAAATCTTCTTCCCCCCCTCTTTTTAGTGCTAGGTAGTTTTATTGATCAATAATAATAATGCCATTCCGTTTAATTTAGTATACACAATAATCTTAATTTTTTTTTTAAATTCCCAATTTGATCAAATTGGGAATTTAAAAAAAAGGTTTTCTGTACTCACAAAAGATAAAAAAATAGAGACCTAAAATGAAAATAATAGAATTTTGGTTATCGTGTCTAGATCTAATGGATATGTCATTGAATCATGTATCAGAATGGAATGTAAGACAATGCATGTGTGCTTTTTTTGTTTTCATAGATCATGGTACGGGAAATATAGGAAAAAAAATGTACCATTAACGAATTTTCAATCGCGGATACATATGTATCCTTACCAGACTGAAACGACTGCCATTATTGGTATCAAACCAATAGCGATTCATACAAGCTAAATCTTCGAATCGATAATTAGGCCAAAGAAAGAACTTGAATTTCATTTTAATTAGTTTATTTCTATATCCTTTGCTTTTATCCAAAACTTGATTGTTTACCTTCTTTCCATTAGAAAATGTTGTATTTCTAGGCAGATCCTTTCTATTCCTAGAATTAAAACAAATTCTAATTCTCAATTCTCTACGACGTCTAGGAGATAAAATATGTTCCGGTACAAACAAATCATAATTATTGTTTTCTCTATTTCCAGCCATCTTTTGATGTTTTGCAATGAATTCATCCGAATTATTCTTATCAACAGGACTTTTTGCTCGGTACCTTTGATTTATTTCATACTTACTCTTATGAACCAACGAAATACCTATGGTTTGATACATAATAAATTGTCCTTCGTTTTTTATAGACAGGCGAACGGGTTCGATAATCAATACTCCTTTTTTCATCAATTCTGTAAGAGTGAAACCTTTCTGAGTCAGTAAAATATCCAGACTCAATTCCCCCCTTTCAATAGAGGATATGGAAACTTCTCTTGGATTTATCAGTCTAAGCAGGAGACAATATATTTTGATGTTATTGATCATTTTTTGATTTAAAACATCATTCCATCTCAATTGAAAACGCAAATGTCTTTTTAGGAAAAAATCAAACTCCGATTCCGTATTTTTCTTGTATTGTTTTTTATTTCTATCTTTTTTCATGTCTGATCCTACATAATCTTCTTCAACATCTTTTTCTTCGTTTGAGAGAGATGATTCAAAATATGCTTGGCTTGCGGATTCTTTTTCTCCTTGATTTCGGTTTTTTAATTCAAGATATTTTTTTTCATTCGCAAATCTAGCATTTTTGTTTATATTCAAATTTAAAAGAATTAATTTGATTGGTATGGCCCACGGTTTAATCTTATACGCATTATGAAGTATCAAGAATTCTGGGAAGAACCAAAGTCTCAGATTTGATATGGGACAACTTCGTATTTCTTCATTCATTCCCATCCAATCAAAAAGTTTTTTGAAATTGTTGGATAGGTTGATTTCTTTATTTTGATGAATCGTGAGATAAAAAAGACCTTTTGTGTCGATCTTCTCATGTTGATAATTATTCGTCCGAGTTTTACTAGTCTTAGTATATTTTTTACTATTCGTGTCAGTATCAATATTGATCCAAGCCTCAATATCGACTTTCTTTCTAAGACAAAAATCGAGAATTATCCAATCAAAATATTTTCTATCCGGATTTTTCTCCATATCTATAATATTATCTTTGACTATAATATTATCTTCGACTCGATAATTATTGATAGAGATACCCCCCAGCACATTAAATATTTTTCGTTTATGCATGCTATAATTATAAAAAATATCTTGCTTATTATTTACTTGTAATGGTAATCCATAAATAGACGGGTTCTTCTTATATTCATAATTAATAGATTTAGGTGATATAAATTTATAGGATAAAAGATCATATCTATATTGTTTTTTAAAATTTTCTTTTTTAGTTGGTAATGAGTTCGCTTCAATTTTTTTTTGTTTTTCGGAGTTAATTAATGGGTTTTTTTCATATGAATCACATTTCTTTAAATGTTGATTTTGTTCTATAGAGTGTTGATTGACCCTATTTCTCCATTTTTGTGGTACTAATCTAGACCATCTAATGGGAGATAAATCATATTGATAATGATCCTTTAAACAAAACCCATTTTTCCGTTGATTCATTCCAGAATTTCGGAGGTTCTTATGGTTTAATTCGGAATGAAATATTTTGTGTGTTCCAACAAAATAATCCTTTATTTCATTTTTAAGAAAAAAAGACGTTCCATTATATTGGAAAACAGATCTTAACTTATATAAGTTAAAGGCTGGGGGTTGTGATAATTGGTAAAATACATATGCTTGTGACAAGTAAGATAAGTCAAAAAAAGTTTGTGTGCTTTTATTCCTAATATTCGAAAGTGACTTTTTTATAATCGAAATAAAGTGAATTAGACTTTGATTTTTTTTATAAATTCGTTCTTGGTTTGTTTCATTATTGTAAATATCTTTCTTATTGTAAATGTATTTAGTAAGAATTTTTTTTGTTGATTCCTTAAAAAGTTGTGCATTGATATTGGGAATATTAATGATACATAAAAAGATATCTATGTATATCCTTTCAATGAGAAAAAATTTTATAAAATAATGTGATTTACGGATTAGTCGAGCATTTTTTCTTTTTAATATCCGCCAAATATTTTTTGGCGGTTCGAATCTTTTATCATCATAACTTTTTTTCTTAGAACTAATACTTATATATATATCTGGGATTATAAATCCTTTTTTTTTTTCTATTTGATTTAGAATTGTGTTTGTTCTATCAGTCAGATTTTTTATTTTTTTTTTTGTTAATGAATAATTTGTCCAATCTGTAGATCGAATTTTACTGACCGATTCATGAATTAGCTGATTATTTATTATTGAATCGTTTTCATTTTGAGTTTCACTTAATTGATATAGTTCTATTTCTTTTTCTTTCAATTCAAATAAAAAATTTGGGTTTCTTTTTGCGAGTTCGTTTACTAGTTCTTTTAGAACTAGAATGCTTTTAATAAACCATTTTTTTGTTTCTTTTGAAACATTTAGAGATAATTTTGTTCTTTCATTTAAAATTCTTAGAACTAGAAAACACTTCTTTTTCCATTTTTTATTTTTTTTTTTGAGTTCTTTAAAAATAGGTTCAAAAAATGAAGGGTGTTTTCGGGGAGAGCCAAAGGGCTGTTCGGTTTCCATTCCCCAAACTGTTAAAAAACAAAAATCATTTTTTTGTCTGTTTCTTTTCTTTTTCACCGGATCATTATATGGTTCTTGTATCTTAGATTTGTGCCACGGTTTCAAACGAAAAGGAAATAGGATCTTTATCTGAATACCGTCTGTTAGCCAGTTTTTCGGAAATTCTGTTTCTGATAATTGAACGCCATTATAAGTACATTTAACATGCATTTCTCTATTCCAATCTTTTAAATCCTCGGACCATTCGGGAGATTGAAATATTAGTATACGGACGATATTTTTAACTATTATTAAGAAGGGTAATAGAATATTTTTTCTAAAAATAGATTGGGTTACTAACAAAAGACCTCTCGTTATTTGAGCCAATAGAATACTATCCCATGTTTCTGATATTTCTAGACGCCCTTTCTCTCTTCTTTTTTCTTCTTCTCTTTTGTCCTTTTCTTTTTTTTTCTCACTGTCTTTTGTCTTTTTCTCTGTATAATCAGAATTTTTTAATTCTGTGTTTTTCCATATCCAATTTTTTAAAAAAAATTTCATCAGCTCCGAAATATCAAAAGAAAAAAAAAAGTCTTTGTCTATTCTATCAAAAAAAAGGGGTGAATGCACATTTGCTTGAAAGGGTTTCCAAATAACTGTTTTACGTCTTTGAGCACGCATGGAACCTTTGATTATCTTTCGACGAAAATCCGGTTGTTGTGAATAACGTATTAGAGTCACTTCCTCTATTTGATCAGTATTATGAGTATCTTTGGAATTAGTATCAGTATTTTGTAGGTTAGTAGTAAAAATCACTACACGTTTGGATTTTCTTGAACGAATTTGATAATCCTCGACCACCCCTTCGTCGTGTTCTCCCTGCTGCAGTTCAAAATCACTAATTAATTTGTATGACCATCGAGGAACTTTTTTACCGATTTCTTTTATTCCAATCGGTTTTTTTCTTATTTTTTGATCGTTAGGATTAGGATCAGTTATAATTTCATCAAATATAAATTTATAATTTTTTTTTCCATCTTCTGAATCAATTCTTACTTGTTCGTGTTCGGGAAGTAAAGCAAGCTCCTTAAAATTGAAACTTGATTTTTCTGTAAATTCATTGATTAAGTTCAAGAAATAATCCTTTTTTTTTTTTAATGATTTGCTATCAAATGGATTTTTTTTCTGTTCAAATTCTAGGTAATGAATAATAAAAAGGATACCGTGAATCTTATTTATACAAAAGCTCTCTCGGGAATTTTTTAGGGAAGTTTTATTTTGCATTGAAGGTGAAAAAAAAAACTTGACTCGCCCGCGGTAGGGTCCATTCAAGAAAGGATCATATTTTTTAGGTAAGTACTCTTTTTTCGTATTATCGTTACAAAATCGAGTTCTTTTTTCAAGTATATTCAGAGCAAAGAATTTCCTATCTAAAGTTTTGTCTAGAGTTTTGATTCTTTTTATAAAAATTTTGTTTAAGTTTTTTCTTTTTTGTTCATTAGTATAACTCCAATTTTTATATAATTCATCCGAAGAGAGTTTATCTGCTGTGAACTCTTCTGTGAACAGAGATATCTTTCTTTGTATCATTTCCAAAAAAGTTAACAAACTGGGTGGGTATGTAAAAGATATTCTTTCTTTTCCATCACTTTGACATGTATAAAAAAAATATTGTGACATTTCATTTCTTACAGCATTTTTAAATCGATTATTTTTTATATACCGCAACGGACGAGTCCATCTTTTATAGTCAAAAAGAATAGTCACAAAAGGTTTTTCAAACCAAAGTCTATTTTTTTCTTGAAATATTTCTAACTTCGAATTTTCTTGATTTCCATCCACATCCAGATAATAAGTTTCATAAACGGGTCTATTTTTATAGCGTGTCTCTTTAAAGTGGAA